GATTATTGTATATAAATGGACCTTTTGTCCAACAAGGGAATCAGAAATAGGATCATAAAAGAATCATGAAAATTATAGTGTTGACGTGTTTCGTAAGGGGATCTAATGAAATTAAGAAAAGAGGACTCATTTTTTGATTTTGTTTTGCTAAAGGTGTTTTGACAGATACATCTCGACAAAACTACTTAAGCCATAACATAAAAATGCATTATGCAAGAATCCCTAGTTCCATTTTTTTTTTTAGATACTTTACCGAAAAAAAGAAAGAGTAATAAGAAATGACATTCTTATGTTTGATCCTGTTTCAATAACAAGTATTTTTTTTTTCAGATCAAATAAATCATTTTTTTTTATCCAAGATTCATGGGAACAAAAAAGGCCCGGCTAGGTATTGACCTGGCCGGGCTGAAAAACAAGTTTTTTTTTTTTTTTTATTTATTAAATTATATAAATTATTTCTATTATTTATTATTATTAGATATTATTATTAGAATTATATAATTCTAATAATAAATAAATTCTAATAATAAATAATAATAGAAATACTAATAATAATAGAATAAGAATATATTAATTAAATTAATTTCGATTATTTTCCATTTTCTATTAGTAGAATTTAGAATATAATATATAAATAGATATATATTATATAATTTATATAATGATTATATATAATATTTTAAATAATTAAATAAATATATAATAAGAATTTAGAATATATTAGAATATAAAATATATTAAAATATAAAATAGAAAAAATCAAAGAGAGATAAGATATATAAGATAAAGGGCCTTTTTCAATTGGGGAGAGATGGCTGAGTGGACTAAAGCGTCGGATTGCTAATCCGTTGTACGAATTTTTCGTACCGAGGGTTCGAATCCCTCTCTTTCCGTTTCCGTCGATGATTTTGTATTTTATTTACCTTTTTTGAATTTATAGAACAGAGCCTCCTTTGTTTGTTTGATTTTTGATTTATATTAACGATTAATTTTTATTATTTATTTAAAAGATGTAAATGTAAAATAGATAATTAGATAATACAAATATTTCAAAATCAAGCACAAGCAAGGAAAACACAGAAAACAAAAAAAAAAAATATGATTTTTTATTCTTCACGTCCCGGATTACGTCCTGGATCGTTAGATAGGAATCCGAAGATGAAAAGAGAAACAAAGAATATCACTACCGTGTAAACAAATAGTTTTAGAGTAAGCATTACACAATCTCCAAGATCATTAAAAAAAAAAAAAAAGAAAGAGAATAGATTCTCCTATACTACACATTATGTTTCTTTTGATACTAAGAAATGAAGTTATTTTGAGAAATAGAAAAAACTTTTCAGAAATTTATTTGTAATAAGAATTGGCTTTCATATCCATAATTAGATATTGTGGAGGACTCATAATAGGATTTTTCAATGAAAAAAACGTAAGAATGAGGAAATGAGATGGTCCAGATTTTTCTTGTCTATAAAAAAATTTCAATATTTGAATCAAGGATTCACACTGTAAAACTTATCTGATCTTATAAATTGAAATTGTTAAAATGTTCGAATTTTTTTTTTTCAAATAAATTATGAATTTTTCTAGGACAGTATTCAAATTAAAGATCTCATCGAAAACTTACAGCAGCTTGCCAAACAAAAGCTAAGAGAAAAAAGAGTACAGGTATTACTGGCATAATATCTACAATTGGATTCAAAAAAGCGTAGGCTTCAGGTAATTTTGCGAAGAAAAAATTACTTGAATAAAGGGCAGAGTTAATACAAATACAGACCAAACTAAAGATATTAAGCATAACAAACATTTTGTTCTTTAAGATAATTGTATTTTTTCTTTTTGTGAGTTAAATTAATTTTAATTAAGTTAATATTATTATTAATATATTCTTATATTCTGAATTTTATAATAAATGAATTATTAATTTCGTTTTTTTTTTTTGTTATTTATTTCATTTATGATTTATACTATTTATAAATATCTATTAAAATAAATGAAATAAATAACAAATTCTAATAAAAAATCGAATTAATTACGAATAAAATGATGAATCAAATAAAAAAAGTAGACCCAAAAAATCCTTCTTTGGTTTGAACTTATCCAATTCATTCTGAAATAAAAAGAAATAAAAAATAGAAGAAATCATACTTTCATGCAATATCTTAATTGAATTATATGTAATGATCAATAATTTCAGTTTAATTCTATATCTACACGTATTAAAATTATAGCAACAATTTATTCTATAGATATTTAGATATTTGGACTGGAATTGACGAACAATCAATACCTATAATAGTGTTTATTAGTGTCGAATAGAAATGGGGCGTGGCCAAGCGGTAAGGCAACGGGTTTTGGTCCCGCTATTCGGAGGTTCGAATCCTTCCGTCCCAGAGTATATCCATTCATGATATATATCATATCTGAATACAAATTGGATATCAGAATCAAGATTGCCCTTTTTTTTTTTGAGAAACCTTCTGTTTAAGAGTATATAATATTGGGTAGAATGTGATTATTCTTTTTTTTTAATGATTCGTCTCTAAATCGAGACACTTTGAAGATGTAGATTCAAAAAGAACTTTTTTTATTCTTTATTCGTGTTATTGATTATATATTTTATTATATTATTTTATATATTTTTTTATATAATTATATAATATTAATATATAATATTAATTTAAATCTAAATATAGAATATAAAAATATAGACTATAGACAAAAATATATAAATTAGATAATAATAATTTCTAATAATTTGAATGATTTATTTTTAGTATTATTTTTTTTGTTTAAGAGTTTAAGAATATTTCTAATTTCTATTTTTCTAAATAAATAAAAAATAGAAAAATAGAATAGAAATTCTATTCCTACAATATCGAGTTAATTTGAATTTTGGTTGATATTTTTTACTTTAGAAATTTTCCATTCAATTCATATAGCAATTCATATAGAAGGAAAAAATATAGATTATTATGTATCGATTGAATCAATGACTATTCATGATTTCATAATTGAATCAATTACATACTGGCCCCAAACTAGAGGAATGTTATGGTAAAACTTCGTTTGAAACGATGTGGTAAAAAGCAACGTGCGACTTGAAAGACATGATTAGATTAGCTGTGGATTCTTACATCCACCATTTTTCTATTATATAGAAATGAGGGTGCTCTTGGCTCGACATCGTTTGTTCTGTTCCACTCGAATTCATTTTTTTGGGGAGGGGAGAGAGGTTGATGATGGAAATAGTACATGATGGAGCTCGAGTTGATTCATTTTTCAGGGGCAAGTTTCTAGGGTTAGTGAAAATTAATAAGTTAGAACAACTTCGTAAGTATATTTTCGATATAGAAATTGAAAGGACCCAATTCGAGCAAGTTAAAAAAAAAAAAGTAAAATTTGTTGGAATTGGTAAAACTATTTCGATCAAAAGTGGATCCGCGGGAATCAACCATCTATTTGTATGATTCTTTCATGGAAAGAAAAAAATTGGTATGTTGCTGCCATTTTTGAAACGATTAAAGATCCTCGAAGTAATGTCTAAACCCAATGATTCAAGGAAAAGCTAACGGATCATGGAACAAGTAAATACCATTTTCAATTGTCTTAACAACTATATTAGACTGAAGGCGAAAAATAGATTCTAAAGGAGACAGACAAGAAAGGGGGTAGAGACCGCTCAATAAATGAAATAAAATACCTAACTAAAGGTTTTGTTTTCCTTTGAGTTATTTAAGAGTTATCCAACTTGAGTTATGAGGTTGCGAATACGAGTGATTTTTTTTTCAGGAAAGAATAAGAAAAAAGTATTTAAATCATAGTCTAATTGATTTGATGATTTTATGCATCTATTTGACATCATAATTTTATACATAGACATAATTTCGAATTTTCTCGAGCCGTACGAGGAGAAAACTTCTTATACGTTTCTAGGGGGGGTGTATTGTTTATCTATATCTATCCCAATGAGCCGTTTATCGAATCGTTGCAATTGATGCTCGATCCCGAAGAGAGGGGAGAGATCTTCGGAGAGTGGGTTTTTATGATCCGATAAAGAATCAAACCTATTTAAATATTCCTGTTATTCTATATTTCCTTGAAAAAGGTGCTCAACCTACAGGAACTGTTCAGGATATTTCAAAAAAGGCTGGTGTTTTTATGGAACTTTGTCCTAATCAACAAACGAAATTCAATTAATGAAATAAATAAATAAAAATAAAAAAAAAAAAAAAAAGAGGGTGTGGATGACTTGTATATAGATTTATATAACCCTTTTCTCTCTTATCCCCCCGCTCTCTTGCTCTATTCATACCCAATTTTTTTATTATTGCTGCCATAGAATGCTGTTTTCTATAACTACAAAAATCCATTTTAATTTTTATAAATAATATAAAATAAAAAAATTGACAAATGAATAAATGAAGTAATTGAGTCTATAAATACATTACCCTCAATCAGGTGGTTTTGTTGGAATTCTCTGAAGAAATTTTAAAAGAAAGGGGGTTAGGTTAAGCTTTCTTACTCTATTGATATTATATATTGATTGAATAAACCCGATCTCCACTTTTTTCTTTAATTTTCGCGTACGCCTTTTTTCTATCTATGTCGATTATTTATGTAGTGTTAATACAACATAATTGCTTGGTTTTTTTATTTACTTTATTTTTTATTTTATTATTATTTTTTTAGTTATTATTTCTTAGTATTTATTATTTACAAACTTTGTTATTATTAATTTGAATTCAATTCAATTGGTATTTATGTTATTTAATATTTAATTTATTTAAGTTTCTAATTCGTTTATTTTCTCCATTGTATTTTTTTTTTTTTTTCAACATTAAATTAATATTGACAACAGTGTATCAAACAAATATAATCCGATCGTGAATAAATGAATCTTTTTATTCCCGTTCCATAGGATTTTTTTTTTTTTTTTTTTTACTTCATCAAATGGATGGGTTCGTTGGATTTTCTATGATATAAACAAGAAAAGAAATTTTTTTTTATTAATATTCAAATTAAAGAATAAATTTCAGAAATAGAATATTCGAATAGAAAATAAAAAATTTAATAAGAAATTTCGAATAAATAATAAAATAATAAATGAATAAAAAAAAGAAAAATAATGTATAACATAGGAAACAAAGAGGTGGTCTATAAATTGTGATTTTCTTTTTTTTATCTGAGAAAATTTCTTGTATTTTCATCGGATCTGTTCATTTTTATGTTCAGAATCGATTCGACTTCGACATTTTTCTTTTTTTTTTTTTTTTTTTTATTGTATTTTTTTTTTTTTTTTTTTTTTTTTTTTTTTTTTTTTTTTTTTTTTTTTTTTTTTTTTTTTTTTTTTCCTTTTTTTTTTTTTTGTTTTTTTTTTTTTTTTTTTTTTTTATTTTTATTTTTTTTTTTTTTTTTTTTTTTTTTTTTTTTTTTTTTTTTTTTTTTTTTTTTTTTTTTTTTTTTTTCTTAATGGAATTTTTTTTTTTTTTTTTATTATTCAATTCCATTTTTTTTATTTATTTTGATTGCGATTGTATCTACACATCCTATTTTATTAGTTTATTTTTGTAGTTTATTTTATTAGGGTTGCTAACTCAATGGTAGAGTACTCGGCTTTTAAGTGCGACTCAATTTTTTACACATTTCTATGAAGCAATGGATTCGTCCATACCATCGGTAGAGTTTGTAAGACCACGACTGATCCAGAAAGGAATGAATGGAAAAAGCAGCATGTCGTATCAATGGAGAATTCGAAGAATATTTCATTGTTATTGGATCGGGCCCAATTCCTTGTTTGAATTCTTGGCTCGGAACAAAAAAAAATTCACAGTTGGGTTGAATTAATAAATGGATAGAGTTTGGCGGCTCCAATTATAGGGAAACAAAAAGCAACGAGCTTTCGTTTTGAATTTGAATGATTACCCCATCTAATTATACGTTAAAAATATATTAGTACTTGATGCGGGAAAAGCTTTTCCCATGAATGGATTATTGATTTTTGTTATGAGTCCTAACTATTAGCTATTCTCCATTTTATTATGGGGTGGCGAAAAATGTGTAGAAGAAAGAGTATATTGATAATTTTTTTTTTTTTTCCAAAATCAAAAGAGCGATTGAGTTGAGAAAATAAAGGATTTCTAACTATTTTGTTATTCTAGAACGAAGATAAAACAATTAGATGGAAAAAGTGAGTAGAGAGAGTCCGTTGATGAGTCTTACTTATTTTCTAGGTATCTATTCCATTTTTATTAGAATAGAATACCTTGTTTTGACTGTATCGCACTATGTATCATTTGATAACCCAATAAATCCGCGATCCTTGGCCCAAATCGAATTTCAAAAATGGAGGAATTTCAAGTCTATTTAGAACTAGATAGATCTCGCCAACATGACTTCCTATACCCACTTATTTTTCGGGAGTATATTTATGCACTTGCTTATAATCATGGTTTAAATAGCTCCATTTTGGTGGAAAATCTAGGTTATGATAATAAATCTAGTTTACTAATTGTAAAACGTTTAATTACTCGAATGTATCAACAGAATCATTTGATTATTTCTGTTAATGATTCTAACAAAAATCCATTTTGGGGGTACAACAAGAATTTGTATTCTCAAATAATATCAGAGGGGTTTTCCGTCAGTATGGAAATTCCATTTTCCCTACAATTAATCTCTTCCTTAGAGGAGGCAGAAATTGTAAAATCTTATAATTTACGATCAATTCATTCAATATTTCCTTTTTTTGAGGAAAAATTTCCATATTTAAATTATGTGTCAGATGTACGAATACCTTACCCTATCCATCTGGAAATCTTGGTTCAAACCCTTCGATACTGGGTGAAAGATGCTTCTTCTTTTCATTTATTAAGGCTCTTTCTTTATGAGTATTGTAATTGGAATAGTCTTATTACTCCAAAAAAAAGGATTTCTACTTTTTCAAAAAGTAATCCAAGATTATTCCTCTTCCTATATAATTTTTATGTATGTGAATACGAATCTATCTTTCTTTTTCTCCGTAACAAATCGTCTTATTTACGATTAACATCTTCTGGGGTCCTTTTTGAGCGAATCTATTTCTATGCAAAAATCGAACATTTTGTAGAAGTCTTTGATAAGGATTTTCCGTCCACTTTATGGTTCTTCAAGGACCCTTTCATTCATTATGTTAGATATCAAGGAAAATCCATTCTGGCTTCAAAGAATATGTCCTTTTTGATGAATAAATGGAAATACTATCTTATCCATTTATGGCAATGTCATTTTTATGTTTGGTTTCAACCAGGAAAGATCCATGGAAACCAATTATCCGAGCATTCATTTTACTTTTTGGGCTATTTTTCAAATGTGCGGCTAAATCCTTCAGTGGTACGGAGTCAAATGCTGGAAAATTCATTTATAATTGAAAATGGTATGAAAAAGCTTGATACAATAATTCCAATTATTCCTCTAATTAGATCATTGTCTAAAGCGAGATTTTGTAATATATTAGGGCAT